GGGAACTCGTTCCAGTACCGCTACCGCTTCGACTGCGAGAAGGAAGCCTGATGAAGAAGATGACTCGACTCGCGTCTGGGAAAACCTGATCTGGTAGGGAAGACAGACCTTAGATGGCTCAGCTTCGACCCATTTGGTGAAGTAATCGGTAGCTACCAAAAGATAGGCATTCTCTTGGTAGAAGAAGGAGATGACAGGCTCGGGATCTTCTAGATTAGGGATCAAAGTACCAAGCGGGCAAGAACGCACTGATCTGTAGTACGCCATTCTAGCCTCAGGAGTCGGCGGAGAAGAGTTCCAACTAGGCAAGTCGTTCCTAGCCAAAAAGTAGGTAGCCCCGCGAAACCTCTTCTTCCGGTCCTTAGGCTAACTACGACTACTCAGGAATAGCGGCGTTTCCGCTGTTGGAAGAACAGGGATAATCGCCTGTTGTCTCTTTCCTGACCTACTCAATCGAAAGATGCCCACAATCGGATGCTAGTCTCTAAGTCCCTGCTTTGACTGTGCCTTATCTTAGGGCACGGTACCTTAGTTTAAATCCATAGTTTACCGCTTTCCCTTGCAAAGACAAAGACCAGATTTGTCCCACCCGGGGATCTGACCCCCTTGATCCTCCTCTAGGATTCGCGCTTTAATAAGCTCACTCGTGCCATTTGACCTCGTCCTACTAAAGGAAAGGGCTCTTTCTATTCCGAGTTGGCCTGCACCGGGAATTCCTATCCTATTCTCTTAGGAAACTGATGATTCTAGAGCAAGTGACATCCATATCAAATCTCCAGAAGTTATGCTCAACAGGAAAGTCATAAAGAAGTGCCACAGCACTCTTGCTATTGATCGGACATTCACAATTGCATTACCTGAATGGAATGGCAGCAGTCTTCTTAGTCCCAATCCCTGCGCATTCAAGAACAAGCCCATCTAGGAATATCTAATCCCTTGGGTACGAACTAGCATTCGATTCTGTGTACGTGGTAAACTCTTGATCCTTTAAAGAGAAAGAGGGCATTCTCCGCATCAACAATTTCACTTCCTTGCCCTAAAGCTCGCTGGCTTTCCAAAACAGCCTAACAGGATTGGTGAAACTGGATTGGTTGGATGCTTTTCCTTGCTCTCTACTTTCCTAAGCCTGCTCACTGACTTCACTTGCTAGCTAGAAAAAGATGCGAAGAGCCTGCTCTCATTTGTTTAAAATACAACTCCGGGGGCGAAGTCATCTTAATAGTCAAAGAGCCTGGGACTGATGTAAAGGCTTTCAAATGCTACAGCCTAGAGATAAAAGAAAATTATATAAGGGAAGAAATCTACCTATTATCTTTTTTTACCTACCATGGAATTCTCCTTAGCCCTCCTAGAGAAACTATTACCTCCTCGAGTACGAGCGCGAGTAAGATATTGAACGTCCCTCGTATGGATCTACTGTATTCACCTATTCCCTCGCCTCGGCTGGATCGACATGAAATGAAAGAGATTAAGAAGGGAAGGCGGAAGCAAAGGCATTAGGATAGGAATGACAAGGATAAGAACTAGACAGCTTCACTCCTGGCTTTTCAACTAACTGGCCAGGAGAGTTTACTTATGACTTCCTTAGGACTGCAATAGGGCTTGCTTAGTCACCTCCTTAACTCATAGAATGCTTTAAAACTATCTTAACTGATCTGATTGTGACTTGCTTTCCAAAACCAAAACAGGATAACTCAAAGGCTTGATCACGGGGTTTGACTTCCTGCTAATAATCCTGCTGTATAACCCCTCCTATAGGTAACCTATCACTCCAACTTACAGGGCTTACCTTCAAAAAGTGTAACGACCTAGAAGGAAACTGGTCTAGAAAATGACTATTAGTTAGACGGAATAGTCATTTCATTGAAACTATTACGAGGACTGTACTAGAACAGGCTCCCATGGAACACAACTACACCTCGGCTTGCCTCTCAGTTGAAAGAGGAAGATGCCATGAGACTGATCTGGATATTCCCTAAGTACAAGGAAAGATCTCCATTATAACCCAACCCTGTACGTACCATCGTATCCCGCCCTTCTTTCTTTTAGCCAACTCCTTCGGCTTACTTCAAATAGCTCTATCCACTGGGACGGACTTTAAGCCTTTCTCTTCTTTACCTGATTCTGCTTGCTCCGCAACTGAAATAGCTCTAGCACGAGGGTAGACTGACTGGCTTGCGGGACTAATGCTAACAAATTGCTCAACTACTCGCTTCAAGTCTCCCGCTCTCTTATCTTGAATCAGTGTGCACCGAGGGAGTCAAGATTTATAGAGTCAGTGTGCAGTGGACCCATTAGCCTATTTTTCATTCAACTAATTCATAGTTCACTTAGCCCTCTAGCTAAAAGCTATCAGTCAAGTTAGGAGGAGGGTTGAATCTGTACTTCCTTTCCTTCCTCCAACTTCTTAGCCCCGATCTTTGGAATTTCCTAGTGAGCAAATTTATCTTTCCGTGATAGCTTGTGATTCCTGAAAGACGGGCAGACTGACTTGCTGATGGCAAAAGGACTTTCAGAGTGAGGGCTTTCCTAAGTAGAAGGCATGGAACTAGCGCTTCGCACCTGACCTTTCCACTAAGCTCTTGGAACCTTTCTATCCCGAGCCGCTCACTTGGTTTGTTTGAGTTGTATTCCGATCCTAGAAACAAAGCCCCAAGAAAGGCTAGTCCTAGTCATCCTTCTTGATAGATTTCTTCATCAAAGCAAAGAGAGGTTTCAGTCTCAGAAGTGGCATTCAGTTCTCCTCTGCCGATGCTGCTACGCTTCTCTGCCCTCAGAACTACATTCCCGGATTGGTTGATGTTATCTCAGTTGATGTTTGAAGCATAGTTGAAGTGAAAAAGATCCCTATCAGGTGAGTGCCGAGCCTTTTGATTAGCCGCATTTATGAATTATCAAAGTCTGGCCCTGCCACCTCTACTTCTACTACGATCAGTTTCGAGCCTGGGAAAATCACTCTTTTATACATACGCTATTTGAAGTTGGAAGATTCCAGTAGTTATCTTATGATATTCTATCTATCATCGGGACAGGAACGGAGTGACCGAGGGGACGGACGAGGGGAAGAAGTTTCTACTATTGCTATGACTGGCAAGCAAACAGGGAAGACTAGAAAAGAGACACCTTCGGGGGAATATGAGATAGCGACTTTACTTATTGACCTTCATGGGCATGGGTGACTGCATCTCATGTCTCATTTCTGATTGAGAACATTATGAACCCGAAGCCCTCACGATATGACAGAAAGATGCCACCAAGCGCGGAATATGAGGAAAAACCGACGGCTTATCGAATGATGGCTTAGTATACGGGGGAAGATTCTTTCCTATCTTTCTTTTTCTATCCCTCCCATGACGTTTTCACTTTCACTTTAAGCTAGGTCAAAAGGCGAAGAAAATTCCTTCTTATTTCACCTAGGGAGAGTGAAGTGAAACAAGCAAGGTACGGAGTCGCTCAACTGATACTGATAAGGAGAGGAAGTGGTTACTCGACAGAACAGATAGTCCAAGGTAGGAAGCTTGCTCGTTAGCTATTGAGTTTGATTGCTGGGCTTCTCCGCCCCTCATATCAAGCTATGGGGATTGATTCTATTTTTCAACCGACATGCTATAGACTATCGGGCTTTGACTGACGACTGGAAGTTCCTTTTAGGTTGTTGGGCCTTATCCGCCTCATTGAGGCAATTACAAGTCTTAGTTATAAGGAATGTTCTCTTTGCCTTAGAGAAAGAATTGAGAATACGTACAGCAAGCCCCTCCTCTCCAAGCAGTCTACTATCTGTCAACGCTCCTCTCCTTTACAGTCTCAGTCTATCGACACTCTACCTTACGGTCGAAGTTCGAGCGAAAACCCTTTCAGTCGAGTGTTTTCAATTCTCTCTAGTTACAGAGCGAGGAAAGTCTTCTCTGCCCCAAAGTTCAAGCAAGTTCCCATCCTCTCCCTATCTGCTACTAGTAACCTAAAGCTTCGCTTTCTCCGTTCAAGCTTAAAATAAAACAAGGCCTAGGGTCACGAACGGTACCAGTCAACATTAACAGTTCTTTCATACAAGACTGACGCAAGCGCAAGTAAGTGAGCAATCAAACGGAACTTCACATACAAAATTTATTGAGTAGCCAGAAGCAGTTCCTCAGAGGCTAGGGGTGAAAACTATTAAAGGCGTCTAATCGTATAAATAAAACTGACAAGAACTGGACTGATTTACCTCGGGGTTACTTTCCGAGGCGGTAAGGAAGCGTAGCAGCATCGGGGGAGTCCTATTAAACCTCTATTCCATCAAGAAAAACAAGGCGCACTAAAAGCTGGTCTTTAAGAAACCAACCTGAAAGTAGGAAACTTTCCTTGGGATTATATATCATCGCGTATGATTCTGAAGAAGGACGGTGAAGTTTTATTAAAAAAGATTCTCTCTGTCAAAGATCATGACTTTGGCAAAGAAGGTTGATAAATCAACGTTTTCTAGTAGAAAGAATATCCCCACCCGAGAATATTGACGAGGTGGTGGGCCTGGTCTGGTCGACCCAATCATGATATTTCGACACATTGGGGCTATGGGACTCGAACCCAATTCTTCCACGACCCCCATTTCCTTCTCTTATGAGATTTCATTTTTAAGATCACATCACCTTTCATACCAAAAAGAAAGCTCCTCATATACGATAGCACCAATGATAGAAGTAGAGAATGCTATCCTTCTTCTTTATTTCATCTGCAGAGCCTAATCCCTTTATCCCCTCTCCCAATCCCTTCTTTCAGTTGAATGTTTGCAAAGTCCGAACTCCCTGTGTTAAGCATAATTACCCCCTGCTGAGTCGAGAACTGTAAGATCAGTCAAGCAGGCTAGTCAAGTACTCCTGTAAGCCATAAAGCAAAGAGCGTAGCGGGTAATCTGTGCAAGAAGTTCCTTGCCTTAATAACTTATTATCTGTCCATTCAAAAGAAAAGAGAGGAGGATGAATGTTAAAGCACTACTTATTTATTTTTATTCTTATTCAACCCCGAAAAAAGTCTCTTTCATGCTTCAATCGAGAATGCTTGCTGTCAGGCTTTCGTACCGAAACAGCTGACTTGCTTGCATCCCTTTGATTGCTTAGTCTCTCCTCCTTGCTGCACTATTATGGTACATCGGTCTAATCCTCTGATCCCGTGACTTGCCTTTCATTTACTTGTCTTTATCTTTCATCTTTCTATCCTATGCAATAAAAAAAAAAAGAGGAAGATTCTATGAATATCCCCATCCATAGTAAAGACTCTTCTCAAATACGCAGTTGCCAGATTACACTAAGCCATTTTCAGTGTGCTAATTCAACCTTCTTTATAAAGAGGATATGCCATATGGTGCCCCGAGGATTAGAGCCAAGAAATATACATCACATCGATCTAGCCTAATAAACAAGGCTCCATTCCGGCTTAATTCATTATTGCCTCCTACCGTCCTCTACTTCAATTCAAACTAGCGCTTCGCCCCTCTCCTCTTTCTTTATTTGCATAACCTCGCATCACACACAACAACAGGCATGGTTGCGCACCAACCGGAGTTGGTCCTTGCTTAGGATGCCCACCACCCCATACATTATCATACAAAGTCTATTACCTTCCCAAGTCCAGGAAGAGCGGTTTGAGATCTCATCCGTAGGTCAATTTTGATGGTACTCTTCATGGCAAACACGAGACTACGGCGGAAGGGACCAGACACCCTCCTGCTGAAGGATCTTCGCATATAGCCGCGGAGGCCAATCTCGCTGTCGTGGCTCCGCCAGCCAATCCCCTTCCTGCTGTGGCACCTGCAAGAATTACCAACCAAGAGGTGGCTATGATTAGGCAACAAGTGGGAAAAGAGAATCACGATATGATGCTGAGGATGACACAACAGGTGGCTACTGTTCTCAGCCCAATGTACGAGACGGTCACGGGTCTTAAGCCAATTGTCGAGTCAACACTAAACTAACTAAAGGCCCATCCTACAGTATGGGAATGTGCACTTGATCAGGAGGCCTGAGGTCGGTCAGGGGAGCCAAAGCAAGACTGCTCCAGCTCAGAGCTCAAATTAGAGCAATGCTGGGGCCGGGGTGGCCGATCCTGCTACCAGTATCGAAAATGCCCAGGCTGGGGGCATGTTTACACGCACTTGCTCCCGAGTCAAGTAGGAGGAATGCCTGTCGGCCAACAAGGAAGCGAGCAAGGTGCGGAGTCTCAATCACGTGTACGACGGTCGACGGGCGAAAGGGAACCAGAGCAGCAAGCATCACAACTAGAGACATTCCCCGCCACAACAGTTCCACAGGCACCGATCTGGAAAGAAATTACATGGTCGAGGCGCTACAGCAGCTTGGAATTGACGTCAGGCCCTTAATGAGGCCGACGTCTAGGAAACCATACCCTGATTGGATCGACCGAGTTCATCAGTTTCCAAAGGGGTATAAGGTGCCTGAGTTTGTTCTCTTTTTTGGTGAGGAGAAGAAGTCGACTATTGAGCATATAGCTCGGTTCTCGGTCCAGTGCGGGGAAGCTAGGTCCAAGGACTACCTCAAGTTGAGGCTCTTTGCCAACTCTCTTACTAAATCGGCCTTCCCCTGGTATATGAACATCCCTCCACACTCTATTAACAGTTGGTACGATCTGGAAAGCAAGTTCCATCCATGAGCAATTCTATAAGACAGAACCTGACATAACAGTGGCCGATTTGGCAAGACTTAGTCAGCTCCAAGGCGAGTCGGTCGAAAAGTACATCGCGAGGTTTAGGAAGCTGAGGACTAGATGTCAGACCTCCTTGACCGAAAAGGAGTGTGTTAGTTTGGCTCTGAGAGGTCTGAACTTCAATATGAGAGAGAAGTTTGAAGGGAAAGAATTCACCGATCTGTTTAACCTGGTCACTAGAGCCGCTAGTTATGAGCGGTTGCGGAAGGAAAAGAAACAGAGAAGGACTTCATCCAAGGGCACTTACTACAAGGATCCAAGTCTAGAAATAGCTGTGGTCGAGTATGATTCGACCCCCAGACGAAGAGGTGTGTGTGGCTGAACTTGTGCAAGGGAAGCCCTATGAGTGCCCAGCGTTAACCAAACCCAAGGAGAAGAGCAAAGCAAGCTCTAGCGGTGGGGCGTCTCGGCCTATCTATTAAAGAAGGGGCTTTTCTCAAAAAACTCAGGATCTCGAGAAGGTTGAAAGGCGGGGGCAGGATTCGAACCTGCAATCTTCAGGTCATGAGCCTGATGAGTTCACCATTACTCTACCCCGCTAAAACCTTCTCTTACTATGCAAAGCAAAGGAAGCTAACAAAATAAGAGTTTAGGAGGTTAGCTACGGGCTCTAAGTCAGGCTAAGGCAAGTCCTACTTCCAAACATGGTTCTTCCTTTCTCTGGGTATGCTTTAGGCTTCCTCAGGGTCAGCTACTTCCTTCCTACTATAGCTAGATTTCAAACTGAACTACCCTTAGCAACACTTTCAGGAAGAGTTAGATAATCAAAGAAAGAAAAGAGGCTAAGAAGAGTTTAGCTACATTTTATCTGAGGTATAGCTCAGGACCATAGCTTCCTTGTCTATTCACCCCTAACCTTACTCCAAGTTGTGCGTCTTTCAAGTGACTCACAAGCTTGAAGTAATAAGGGGCGATCCCTGGTGGTCACCCTAACCCTATTCTTCCATCACGATACCGGCATCGCAATAGAAAATAGGACAGGTGTTTTCCGCTGCATTCCGCCTCGTTCCTTCGGGATATCCCAAGTCCGGACTAAAAGTTATATCTCTTTAAGTCCGGTCTTCTTTTCTCTTTTGAGTCAGGTTCTTAAGTTAAGACAGGACAGGAAATCGGGTTTTCTGAATATCTCTCTCTTCCGGCCTATTAAGTTAAGTAAAGTAAGTTAGTTCGAGATCGAAACTGAGAGATAAAATACTTTTTTTCTAGTAACAGTAGGTGCGCCTTCCGTTGAGGAGAGCTGTTCACAAGCAGTGGTTATGAGCTCTTTCTTGTTCCGGTTCATTAGAGGTAATTCGTTCAGTAAACTTATTTGGTAAGTCAGAAGTGAACTTTAGGTAAGTAAGTAGTCCCGTATGAAATTCATAAAACATTCATATCTGGCACTTGAGGAGATCAATCTTAAGTCTTTGAAGCTACTGCTAAGGTACTCCCCCTCATCTATAAAGGATAGGCAATTGAGAGAGAATAGGGCGAAAGCCCGGTTTTGATTGAATATCCTTTCCTGTGCTTGTCTTGTATTGAGGTATACCGAAGATATGAGTAAAAGTAGGTAACATAAGGTTCGATGTAATTGAACTCGACCTACAGGTAGTAGACTTACTTAGTGCTTGTGCTAAGGAATAGGAATACGGTAAGGAAGGGAAACTAAGGCAGCTAAGCCACTACACTAGTACGAAGGAGCAAGCTCCGGCCCCCTTTCGGTGCACTTATTGGAGAGCTCTTTGGGCCTGCCGCTTTCTCAATCGAAAATTTCAACTGTCAAGATTAGCCTACTGAACGATTCTTTCTATCACTTACGTCATTTCTTCTCTTAGTAAATTTATAGAAGAAGGGATTCAGGATTCAATTGAAAATGGTACTTTTTTTGATTGAATTCAACCAAACCAAGAACTTCTTCTCTGACATCAACTATCAACTATTATAATATAATAACTGACTTCCTCCGGAAAAGCTATTATTCCATTCGAGGGACCTTTTTTACTTACTCCTAAAAAGTGAAATCGACACTTTTCTTTAGGGAATTTTTTCATAGATCGGATTTCCTTTCCTACGAGACATCGAAATGTGCCATTTTTCCGGAAAATTGTCCTAAATGCGGATTTCCTTTCTAAAGGTGCAATCCATAGAAGCTTTAGCAAAGGGCTTGCCGAAGGACCATCTTTGGGCATTAAAACTTCCAAGGCGGATACGCCTATGCCTGGCTTCCTTCCTCCACAGAACACTTTCTAACGTGGCGTGGGATAAAATTTTCTTATCTTCTTTCCTCGGTATTTACCGCTGTGCCCCTGCGCTATCAAGAAGAAGGAATACCCGGCAAAGTCCCTTCTACTCATAGCGGGTTATTTCACTCCTAAATTAAGGCAGTGAACTTGGTTTGCGCAAGAATAGAATAGGTTGAGAGCTTAAAGCTAAGATCGACACGGGAACAGAACTGAAAGCAAGTAGACAGATAGGTTGTTTTCGACGAATCCCCTGCTTGAGAATCAGCTGTTCGCGTTTCTCTCGCGCTATAGCCGGGAGAAAAGAAAGTCTCTCCGACTCTGATTAGTGACATAGATAAGAAGATTTTTTCATTTTAGCAGATAAGATAGCAGCAGAAGACATTTTGTCCATTCCTGCTTGATTGACTTCTTTCCTTAAGCTGCCTAAACTGGATCAATAGAACACATGCGCCATTACCATGCCTCACGTTCTAGTTCTAGTTCTAAGCGTAAGGAACTTCATTAGTATCAGAATAGAATAGGAAAGAACCGGGCACGTCCGCTCATCCTGGCTTCAAATCCTAGCTTGAGTTGCCACGGGAACCTTAGCGCCGCGTGTGTGTTGTGGGAAGGTCCTCCAAGGAAGAGGCATAGAAAGAGTGAGAAAGCTCAATCCAAGAGAATCACAACTGTCGAATCTCGTGCTTAAGCAAAGATAAAATTTTCTTATTGCAGGGACATCTCTTGGGTAAAGACTAGGAGCAATTCCGTGTTTAAGGGAATTAGGTAACAAAGGATCCATGGAACGTAGAAGGGAGGATTTCATACCCGGTTAGGTCTATTGTCCCGCTTTCCTTGGACAAAAGGCAAATAGATAGATAGTTAGTGAGTGTCAGTGCATGTCCCCAGTCCCACCCCGGGGAGTCTGCATTTCCATTTCCTTTGTAAAGCCATCACTGAGGCACATCAGCCTTTAATCCGACTACTAACTTAGTCAAGCACTCAATCGCTTTGAGCCTTGGGCAAAATCATTTCCCTTGCTCGTGGGGGTATTATATATATACTACCACCTTCCCAGATGAAAGAAATTCAACTAAGAATATCCTCCCTGATTTTTGAGCAGCAAGAACTACGAAAAGGTTGTTTTCAGGGCTAAGAAAGCCCCTCCTTCTCCTCTTAAACACTTTCTAGTGACCAAGACTCTTCTGATCATCATTGCTTTTTTTGTCCTTCATGAATGAAAGTCATGATGGGAGAGGCAGGCTAAGTCAACCTTCCCCCCTAAGAGAGAATGTTATGCATCCTAATTGGAAGCGCCAGTAGTAGTCTAAATAATGTCCCTTTCAAAGTACAAGACAACAAGCCCAGCTAAAAAGGAAAGTGGTAAGATCTTAGATCTTGATATTACGATATCTTCCTCAAAAGGCCGTCAAAAGGCAGGTTGTCCAAAGACGATTGGGGAACTACGAGTGAGAAGGGTAATAGGCGCACTCAGGCAAGCATTTAAGCTTGGTATTCGGAGGTCGGGTCTTCCTCAAGTGCAATAAAGGTCAAACGATTTATTCTACATAGGGGATTCCGCTTTGTCGCCTAGTAAGAAAGAGAGAGGACGGAATTTTATTGAGAATGGACCTCTCCCAGGACAGGAATTTGAGTTGAAGATGGGGTAGAGTTTGCCCAATCTGTATTTGGGATTTCGTTCTCGAAGGAGTTATGCTAAACGCCCTTCATTCTCTTTTGATGTGACCTGTGTTAAATCCGCCAAATGAGTGGGATTGGATTAGTCTTTTAGACTTTCACTTGGGATGGGAATCGAAGAACAAATAGAATTCTCCTTCGCGCCAGCCTATTCGCTTTGGTCGGTCTCGAAGTGGAAGGCTAGAGGATCTCAACCACTTCTTTTGAATCGAAACCACAGAAAAAGTGGTAATTCGGTATAGCACGGATCGAATGAGAAGGATGGGATTGGGTTCAGTTAAGGTAACCTAGAAGCAAACCAAAGGAACTCCGTACCGGAGACCCCTCCAAGTAAAGTAACAGGATGAGTTAACTTACTGTCCGCAAGGATAAAACCCATATAGGACGGACCTTTCTTTGCAACCTCATCGTAAAGACGCCAGAGCAATCAAAATCGGATTTAACTCAGGGTCCTCACTCTTCACCTTCCAGTGTCGAGTGAAGACAGGTGCATCGAAGAAGTAATTAAGGAGTACACTAGGCAGAAGTGCTTGAGTATAATACCATTTAACGTACTGGAGCCAATTGGCTGTCCATGAACGTAAAAGGGTGACCTCAGTGAGATACGCCATAGACTCAGACTTATAAATCGAGTCTGGCGGGACCACTAGGTCTTTGGGCTTATAGGCCCGTCTTAATAAGCTTATTAAGTTACCCTTCAGATAAGGACTAAGAGGGTGACCCCTTCCTAGCCACAAATCAAATGGTAAGCAAGACTTAAACCAAACACTCCTCAAACGTTCATACCGTTTTGAGAGAGTGCTGGAGAGTCGCGAGATTACTCTAAATCCAGCACCATGAAGCCTACAGAAAGTGCTAAACCTCTTTTTTTAATAACTAGAAGAGACTAGATAAAGCACCAGGCAAATGATGAGAATTAAGCAGGTTTCGGATCGACACAGGGGACAAATCCACTGTGAGACCCTTACACCAAAAGCGCTTCGCAAACTCAGCAGACCCTGAGTGTGAGATTAGAGACTTTGACATTGATATGTCAACTCCCAACTCCGCTAGAGTCTGTTTATAAATCTTGGCGACCTCGATGCCGCATATAACAACATCATCCCCAAGGATCGCATACTTATAAAACTTCTGTCCAGGGTGCACTTGCTCTGCACAATACATCACCAATAAATGGTGAGTAAGAGTGAAGAGAGGCCAAGAGAAGAGGAGTAATAACCCAAACAAAGGCTGTCCTACTCTTAAAGTTAAGGACTTAACCTGAGGTATCTTCTTCCAGAAAGGAGCCCTGAATGGATAGGACCTGAAAGCGCTACATACAAACGCCGACAGGGAATTATCAAAGAGCTGCGCAATCAACGCACTCTGTAACCCAAGCCAAGCCCTATCGGTAGCAGACTGAAGGTCAAATGAGTAAGCGTTCATCTCTCCGACCAACCTACTGAATGGCTTTATCTGAAAAAAATGTGCCGTCAGTAGGAAGAGTCCTTAAGACTTTCATTAGGAAGTCATGGACTGGTCGCAGAAGACGTTGAAGAACAAATTTACATATAGCGTTCTCCTCTTTCCAGCACCAGAGCTAGTCGAGAAGGCTAACCGCCCGGGAGCCCTACTATGAGAAGCGAGAACATCAGAATAAGTACTCATATCTCTGAGGAATGAATCTGACTCTCTCAACGACCAATCAGAGATCATCTGATTGGTTGAAGCATCGTAGGGATATCTAACGTGGTGAGACCAACATGGGAACCGGAAAATTGGAAAAGGCGCAATTTGCGCTTTAGATTTCCGGGTTACTCTAAAGTCACTGTAATTATACATAGCCCAGTTGAGCTCAAACCCTTCTCCCTAAAGATCCCCGCTTCCTTACACGCAGATTCACCTGCCTTCCAGGATGGCATCCAC